AAATTTCATGGACCGATTCTTGAATACCCGTTATAGTAGAATATTCGTGGGGGACGTTCTCAGATTTTACACGTGTTATACATGTTCCTTCTATTTCTCCAAGTAAAGCTCTTCGCATCGCAATGCCTATTGTGTCAGCTTGGCCTTTCATAAGTGGAGATAGAATAAAGCGACCGTAAAAAAGGCGTTTACTGTCTGTTCTTGATTCAACACACTTCCACTGTAGTGTCCGAGTAGATACTGTTACTTTCTCTCGAACCATAATAATATTATTTTACTTGATTGAATTATTTATTTCTCTTGTTTCTCTTGAAATTGCTTCATTGTTCATTTCTACACACGTCTTTTTTTCGGAGGTCTACATCCATTATGTGGCATAGGGGTTATATCCCGTACAAAAGTTAATAGTATACCACTTCTACGAATAGCTCGTAATGCTGCGTCTCTTCCGAGACCGGGACCTTTTATCATGACTTCTGCTCGTTGCATACCTTGATCCATTACAGTACGAATAGCATTTGTTGCGGCAGTTTGAGCGGCAAAGGGTGTCCCTCTTCTGGTACCCTTGAATCCAGAAGTACCGGCCGAGGACCAGGAAACCACCCGACCCCGCACATCTGTAACCGTGACAATGGTATTATTGAAACTTGCTTGAACATGAATAACTCCCTTTGGTATTTTACGTGCACTCTTACGTGAACCCATACGTATATTCCTACGTGAACCAGTTCTCGGTATAGCTTTTGCCATATTGTATCATCTCATAAATATGAGTCAGAAATATATGGATATATCCATTTCATGTCAAAAAAGATTCTTTATTTGTACATTGAGCCCTTTAGCGAGTCTGATTATCCTTGTCTTTGTTTATGTCTTGGGTTAGAACAAATTACTATAATACGCCCCCGCCTACGGATTAGTCGACATTTTTCACAAATTTTACGAACCGAAGCTCTTATTTTCATATTTTTCATTCCTTATCTTAATTCTGAATCTACTTGGTAGAAAATAAGTTTCTTGAAATTTTTCATTTCGAATTCTATTGAATAAAAAAAACCACCTAATCTTTCGAATCTTTGTTTCGGAGTCGATAAATTATACGCCCTCTGGTTGAATCATAACGACTTACTTCAATTTTGACTTTATCTCCTGGCAGTATGCGTATAAAACTACGTCGGATCTTTCCTGAAACATAACCTAGAATTAGATCTTCATTATCTAATCGAACCCGGAACATACCATTTGGAAGCGATTCAGTAATTAAACCTTCATGAATCCATTTTTGTTCTTTCATTCCAGGTAAATCCCCCTTGAAGTATCAAATAATAGAGGAGAAATGATATTAGACAATTCACCCTCCCCTTTTTTTTTACAAAAAAGAAGAGGTTTCCGATCCCATTTGAATATTAAAAGGATTACCATATATAACACAAAATTTCTCCACCGATTCCTTCTAGTCGAGCCTCCCGGTCTGTCATTATACCTCGAGAAGTAGAAAGAATTACAATCCCCATCCCACCTAAAATTCTAGGAATTCGTTGAGAGTTAGAATAAATTCGTAGACCGGGTCGACTGATCCGTTTTAAATTTAAAAAATTTCTATAAGGCCTTTTCCTATTTCTTTTATGTCGCAAGGTTAAAACCAAAAAAAATTGATTTTTTTCTCGATGTTTTCTGACGTTTTCGATAAAACCTTCTCGGAAAAGTATTTTAACAATACTTTCGGTAATATTAGTAGATGCTATGCGAACAACTCTTTTTCTATCCATATCAGCATTTCGTATAGAGGTTATTATCTCAGCAATAGTGTCTCTACCCATGATGAATTTAAATTATTGGTGCCTCAATATTGGATATAATTAACATGTTTTTCTTTTTTTTTTTGTTGTTTATGAATATGAATTTTTCAAGGTATATGCGTGAGACACAATCTACGAATTAATCTAGTTTTGAATCTATTTCTTTCAAATACCCCAAATATATCACGATCTAATTTTATTTTATAACACCTCCGGGGCTAATGAGACTATTTTAGTAAAATTTAATTGTCTTAATTCCCGGGGGATTGCACCAAAAATTCGAGTTCCTTTTGGATTTTTTTCTTGATCAATCACAACTGCAGCATTATCATCATATCTTATTATCATACCGCTGTCACGTTTGAGTTCTTTACAGGTACGAACAATTACAGCTCTGACTACTTCTGATTTTTCTAGGGGCATATTTGGTACTGCTTCCTTGATCACAGCAACAATAACATCACCAATATGAGCATATCGACGATTACTAGCTCCTATGATTCGAATACACATCAATTCTCGAGCCCCGCTATTATCCGCTACCTTTAAATGGGTCTGAGGTTGAATCATATCAATTTTTTAGTCTATTCTTTTAATGCAAAGGATGAAGAAAATAAAAGAAATACTATTTGTCCAAAAGCAGAAACCTGCGGTTTTGTTTCATCGCCAAGACTCATTTCTCTTGGTTCTATTATCCCGAA